AATAATTGAACGTACTAATCTACTTGATTGACTTGGTTGAATCCAATTCATCAATCAAACAAAGGCAAGAATGTAATAGCTTTAAAATAGTAAATTCAGAATTCTTTTTAAATAAAAACGCGGGAGGATTAGATCGAATGCGCCCTGTGGGAATAAAAATTCGGTTTGTTGGACACCTTCAGGGACTTGTATATTCAACGTTTCTTCAATTCCTCTTTTACCCCCGCAAATGCAATCGTGGCCTCGGGTTCGGCAATAACGACCTTCCCGAACATACCCAAACTAGCTGTCACTCCACTAGTAGTAGGAGATGCAAGGATTTCTATCTAAAATTGTTCGGCATCTATAATAAAATAAGAAAGATAATTATTATACACCGCACAAGCTATTTTACCCATTTGCATCAAGCTCAAACTTCCTTCTTGGAGACGTGCACCCCCAGAAGCACACACTATAATAAGAGGTAGAAATTCTCGGCTAGCATACTCGATCAAACGGGTAAATTTGTTCTCCGACTACGGATCTCATAGTCCCCGCTATAAACTGAAAATCGAGAACCCCGAGTGCTGAGGGAAAACCTTTTAATTCGGCTATGGTTCTTTGAATAGTCTTCGATAATACTGTCTCGCTTTGATGAAAATCGAGACGCTCTTGGTAAGTCTGGTCATCTTTTTCTGAATCAAGACGATCTTGATCAGGTCTTCTCTTTTTCTTCGGAAGAGATCTTCTCTTCTTCTAATTCGTCTACGAGACGATTTAGACAAGCTCTCGCTTCTTCTTCTTCTTCTGAATCGAGACGATCTTGATCAGTATGGCCTTCTTCTTCTAATTTTTGAAATTTAAATGAGCCCTTGCCTTTTCTTTTAGTTCTAACTCGAGACGATTTCGATCAGTCTGGTCGTCTTCTTCCAATTTTTAAGAGAAAATTGAGATAAGCCTTATAACGCGCCTCTTGTTCTCTTAAGAGACAATCTACATAAGTCTTCTCTTCTCCTTCTAATTCTTCGAAGCGACGGGCTAGATATAGATAAGCCCTCTCTTCTTCTAATCTACCAGACGATTTAGATAAGCTCTTCCTTCTTCTTCTGAATTGAGAAGATCTTGCTACTAAGCCCTCTTCTCTTGTTATCGCAAGAGAACATCTAGATAAGCCGTAAAAGTCTTATCTAGTTCTCTTACGAGAGGATCTAAATTAGGCCTCGTGTGGAAACGATTTCGATAAGCAGTCGCCTCTTCTACTGATACTGGATCGAAACGATCTTGATCAATCTTTTTTTCTTCTTCTAAAATTTATCTATCTAGATAAGCCTTCTGTTGCTCTTTTAACTTATCATCTGAAATATCATCTAGATCGGTCTAGTCGTCTTCTAAGAGACGATCATCATCACCGGCATGCCGCCCATGGTCATCCCACCTAGGGTCCTCCTGGGCATCCCACCCCTCAGCATCACCACAATTCTCAAAATTCTCGGAGATTATTGTTCTTGTATCTCCCTGGATTTAATAGGTTTTTTGTAACTCGAAAAATGAAGGAAGAGAACCGTTGTAAAGAAATTAGCGAGTGTGGCGGTATGAATGGCACTTAATTAAAATAAAGTCCAATTATTGTTACTTGATTGAGTCTGATAAGCAGAATTCTGGTAAATCAATTTTTTTGCATTGAATAAGAGTCCTTTGAAGTTCCAAAAACTATGAAGAAAATAGGATACTTAGTGAAATTAACTACTACTAAGATGAAGAAAAATATTATCTTAAAAAATATTACTTTAAATGGAACAGAAAGATATAAGCATTGTCAAGTCGACTCTATCATATATCTGATTAGAGAAAATCAAATAATATTGCTTCAAATCTAATTGTCATATAGAAAAATTAATAGACAGATTCAATATTTCGAATTTATGGATAGAGAAGCCTATTATTCTATTAAATTCGAATAAAAACATAGCAAGAATACGAAAGATAGGATTCTTTCCAGGAGTGATTTATCCGTGATAAAAGAAAAAGAAGGGGGTTTCAATTCCATTTCGTCGACTTTCATTCATTGATTCATTCATTGTTAAGATATACCTATCTCTATCTCATATTAAGCTAGGAAATTAACAAAGGAGAAATCCGGTAAGAAGGATCAAGAAAGTAGTGAAATTTTTTCTCTAAAAAATAAAAAAATTTAGAATAAGAAGAATTTCATTCAAGGGACAAGTAGAATCTATGATTCTAGAAAATAGCTTGAATCTGTCTTGAATTGGTAGGTGTACATGGATCAATCAAGTGAATTTCATTCTGACAGGAATAAAATCAAGTCAACAAAAGCAATTCATTGCATTTTTCTATACTTGATAAGAAAATTTAATTTGAAATTTATTATTCAACAAGAATAAGCCAATAACTAACCACTATGAGTCTACTGCGTGTACGTATGTATATAATCGATGTACATAGATCTATTTTATCCACATAGTGACTCATTCAAGAATGAATTCAAATAGGCCCTTTTAAC